TTGGCGAGACTCCACTAAAAAAAGGGGCCGAGCTTTCTTATTGTATCTTTATGGATATTGAATAAACCCGAGGTTTTCTTCTTGATTATTTTTTTCTTTTCGACATCTACACTTTTTTTATTCTCTAGGTAGGTTATCTATAAAATGCCAATCCAACACAAGTTCTTATTATTTTATAATAATAATATTTTTTTTTTTCTCAACGTTCATATTGACAATAGTGTATTGAAAAAATATAATTGATCGTGGATAAATAGATCTATTTATCCACGCCCTATAAGTTTTTTTTTACTTTACTTCATGTAAGCGATAGGTTCCTTAAATTCTCTGGGATATATTTCATTTATCTTATCCGGGAATTTTTCAGCATTATAGCTGTTCATTTTTATGTTCATAATTTACTATAAAAAAATGTTTTTGATGGGGTTGTGCAATCCACTCTTTTTTTTTTCGATCGTATCTACACACCATAATTCTATTTTTGGGTTGCTAACTCAACGGTAGAGTACTCGGCTTTTAAGTGCGGCTAAAATCTTTTACACATTTGGATGAAGGAACGGATTCGTCCATACCGTTGGTAGAGTTTGTAAGACCCCGACTGATCCTGAGAGGGAACGAATGGAAAAAACAGCATGTCGTATAAATGAATAACTCATATCATAAATAAATAACTTTAAGATAGAGTACTTAACCCTTACGGGATCGGTACAAAATATTTGTTTAGTTTGTTAGAGTTTTAATTCTTAGAGCGGTACAAAAAATCAATTATGGTTGGATCGAGTGAATAAATGGATAGAGCCAAAAAGCTCCAATTATAGGGAAACAAAAAGAGCAACGAGCTTCGGTTCTTAATTCGAATAATTACCAATTACCCGATCTAATTATACGTTAGAAATATATTAGTCCCTGGGGCGGGCAAAGGTTATGAAATCACTTTAATAAGTGGATTCTTCACTTTTTTTTTGAATCCTAACTATTCTATTAATTATATCCCTGTGCGGAGACGAATGTGTAAAAGAAACAGTATATTGAGAAATATAATTCTAAAGTCAAAAGAGCGATCGGGTTGCAAAAATAAAGGATTTCTAAACATCTTCGGTATCTTATAACGAACAAGAACCAATCGGATGGAAAAAGAGAGAATCCATGGATTAATCATTTCCAAGGTATCTTTTCTTACTATGATACCTTGATACCTTGTTTTGACTGTATCGTACCTATGTATCGTATCATTTGATGACCCAAGAAATCCCCGGTTTTGGTTCAAATCGAATTTCAAATGGAGGAATTACAAGGCTATTTAAAGATAGATAGATCGCGAGAACGGGACTTCCTATACCCACTTCTCTTTCAGGAATACATTTATGCACTTGCTCATGATCATGGGTTAAATAAATCGATTCTTTATGAGCCTATGGAAAATTTAGGTTATGACAAAAAATATAGTTTAATAATTGTTAAACGTTTAATTACTCGAATGTATCAACAGAAGCATTTGATTATTTTTACGAATGATTCTAATCCAAATTTTTTTTTCGGGCATAATAAAAATTTGGATTCTCAAATGATATCAGAGGGGGTTGCAGTCATTGTGGAACTTCCATTCTCACTGCGATTAGTATCTTCCCCAGAAAGTAAAGAAATAGACAAATCTATGACTACTTTACGATCAATTCATTCCATATTTCCCTTTTTAGAGGATAAATTATTACATTTAAATCATGTATTAGATATACTAATACCCTACCCTATCCATCTGGAACTATTGGTTCAAACCCTTCGCTCTTGGATACAAGATGCTCCCTTTTTGCACTTATTGAGATTCTTTCTCTACAAGTATCATAATTGGAATAGTTTTATTACTCAAAAAACGAAAATGATTCTCTTTTTTTCAAAAGAGAATCAAAGATTTTTCCTGTTCCTATATAATTTTCATGTATATGAATCGGAATCCATATTTGTTTTTCTCCGTAAACAATCTTATCATTTACGATCAACGTCTTCTAGAGCTTTTCTTGATCGAACACATTTTTATAGAAAAATAGAACATTTTTTAGTGGATTTTCGTAATGATTTTCATACTATCCTATGGTTGTTCAAGGATCCTTTCATACAGTATTTCAGATTTCAAGGAAAATCCATTTTGTCTTCAAAAGGAACCCCTCTTCTGATGAAGAAATGGAAATATTACCTTGTAAATTTATGGGAATGTCATTTTTACTTTTGGTCTCAACCGGATAGGATTCATATAAACCAATTATCCAATCATTTTATCGATTTTCTGGGTTATCTTTCAAGTGTACGACCAACTCCTTCAGCAGTAAGGAGTCAAATGTTAGAAAAGTCATTTATTATAGATATTGTTATTAAAAAGTTTGATACTATAGTTCCAATTATTCCTTTGATTGGATCATTGGCTAAAGCGAAATTTTGTAACTTTTCAGGACATCCCATTAGTAAGCCTGCTTGGGCGGATTCATCAGATTCTGATATTATCGAT